TGCAAACAAAAAACAAAACGAAATAATTTTTCTATAAAAAAAAAATGGATTAGACTAAGGTAAGTATCCGTTTTGTTTTTTGTTTCTTCTTTGGATCATAACCAAATAAAAACTTCTCGAATTATCAGAATCCGCAGTACAATCCTCGGTTATTCAACTTAGATGAAATATTTATTTTCAACTTAGATGAAATATTTATTATAGTTCCGTTCGTTGTTATACTACGAAATTCGAATGAAATCGAATCTGATTTCAATATTTCATATCTCTCCTTGTCCAATCCAAACAAAAGGTCCATATCTTTTTTTATAATTAGTCTGTTTTTATTTTATGTTATTTCGTACCGTACAATTCCTTTAGTTTGCGGGATCATTTTCCCCTTACCCTAAGGGTAATGAAAAGAATTATAGAATGGATTGTTAATTATGCCAAGATCTCAGATAAATGCAAATTTTATTGATAAGACCTCTTCAATTGTAGCCAATATCTTATTACGAATAATTCCGACAACTTCCGGAGAAAAAAAGGCATTTACCTATTACAGAGATGGTGCGATTTGATTCTTTTTTTTAGGTCCAGTATTACGAGAAAGAAAAGAGACATAGTTCGAGATAGAAAAAACCAAATTATTAAAATAAACCCACGCTTGGTGAAGGTGAAGTTTGTAGATAGAACAATTCCTTCTGTCGTGTATCCTCGATTGATGCAGCCTCGGATGCTTCAATTGTTGATTTTAGTATTTAGCGAAAGGTTACACCTATGGGTTCCGTATTGCGAGTCAATCCTACTCCACTAGTACCAATAGGCAGCATAGGGGAAGAAGCACTACACCTAGGAATCAACAACATGAAAACTTTGTTATAAATTACCCTTTTCCTTATCGGTATCGGGGCTAACAAGAATGGTTGGGACAACAAACATCCATCTCGTTCGTACTTTGGGTATCCGTATAACCATCAAAGATCGTTGAAGTGACTAATTCCTGGAAATAGGGGGCGTTGAGGACAAAGAAATTGTTGGAGTTACCATTTCCATCTAGTACTAATACAGTTGGTGTTAATAAAAAACCTCTTGCAGGAAGGCTGGCTAGAGATTTCTTGTAAAAATACTAGCTCCTTTCAGTTCATAATGAGAATAGTCAAATTTGAATTTCATGGATTATTTCCCTTAGTACTATGCGCAGAAAGAAGGGAGGAGCCATATGAAATGAAAATCTCACGTACGGTTCTGGAACGGAGATTCTTTGAATAGAATGAACGACCGTAACGGATGTTGGCTCAATCCGAAGGAAATTATGCGGAAGCTTTACAAAATTATTATGAAGCTACGCGACCAGAAATTGATCCCTATGATCGAAGTTATATACTCTATAACATAGGACTTATACACACAAGCAACGGAGAGCATACAAGGGCTTTGGAATATTATTTCCGGGCACTGGAACGAAACCCATTCTTACCACAAGCTTTTAATAATATGGCCGTGATCTGTCATTACGTGCGACTATCTCTACTATAGAAAGAAGAAAAAAAGATCCAATTAACTAGTAAATACTAGAATGAAATAGGTTTTCTACATATGCGTCGTCTAAAGCAACGGTTTTTATCAGCTGTAGCAAGTAAAGAGACTTCACGAGAACCAAAATTAAGAAGAAATGGATAAAGCCTATATACTCCATGGATAAAGGATTGAATTGATAGAGAAAGCACCGTAAAGATCAATTAGCAAGCTATTTGGTCGATAGAGTTAAGAACTGCTTTGCTTACTTATCCCGTGATACAGGATAAAAGTTAGGAATCAAATTATGTAATAGAGTTGATCCACTAAGGTATTGAGCAGCGGTGTAGTATCAGATCCCAAAGATCGTAAGTTCTTTTTTCTTATATTATATTAGGATATTAGGGAGGAAAGTCTTTTTCAAAAATTCTATATCTATATTATATAAATTCCATATATGCAATCGAGATAGTTACCTTTCAGAGAATTCTAACACTATATTTTAACACTATTATATATAGGATATAGGGTCGATCCATACTTCATTCCTCTGAAGGTGGGAGAAAAGATAAAGCTTTTTATTGATCAAAAAATTAGAGTTTTAAACTTATGTAATTAACTTCTTCTGGCTAACCCAACAAAAATGGGATACTTTTATGACAATATGACAAATTTAATTCAATTAACATAAGGTAGATTAAGACGGGGCGCAAGCAAAAAGAATCGATTGTCGAGCCGTATGAGGTAGGAAACTCTCAAGTACGGTTCGAAGGGAAGGAGCTACCTATTCCGACCGGGGAGAACAGGCCATTCTACAAGGTGATTCTGAAATTGCAGAGGCTTGGTCCGATCAAGCTGCTGAGTATTGGAAACAAGCTATAGCGCTTAGTCCGGGTAATTATATTGAAGCACAAAATTGGTTGAAGATCACGAGGCGTTTTGAATAAGACCACTCCCCTTTTTAATTCATTAAAATTAGTTGTTGGATCCATCAATCAAATAA